GTCCAATTATTGTGCTTAGAAGATTTTGATTTTTTTTGAAATACGGGACTATATGAATCAGGGAAAAACTCCATGAAAGGAAGATTAATGATTCATATAAATCACTTAGTGGAAAATGTCCCGAATAAACCCAACGAGTAACTAATAATCCTGTTATACAGGAAAAAGTCATTATCATCCCCTTTTCGGATGAATCATATAGTTTTACCATTTCATCGACTAAAAAAGTTATGAAATGAATTGTAATTACAATTGAAACAATCGAAAAAGAAATATGAGTTAATATATGCTCTAAAGTTGAAAATATCATAATTTTTTTTTAAGGAGTCCCATAATTATAAAAAGGAAATCGGAAATTGAATTCATTATAGGATCTATTTACTTTTTTTAGGAGATGACATGCCGCCACTCGGACTCGAACCGAGATGCTCTAGCACTGCTTCCTAAGAGCAGCGTGTCTACCAATTTCACCATAGCGGCTTGTCTTGAATTCATAATACCCTATGAATAAGCAATCGTCTAGATTTAAGAATTAAATTGTTGCAATATTTTTTAGGAAAGATTCAAATTGATGAATAAAAATTCGTTCAAATAGGTATTTGAAGGTTCATTATTTGAATTTAGGGTCTTAGTTTTATTGTGTATTTTAGACTCTCCTCGACTTGAACTCTTGGAAAACTAGATAGTCCAACTATGAATTAAGGGATAGAACCCCCCCCCAAAAAAAAATATTTTTGTTTTGTTTTAATGAACTGTTTTTGATTTATTTGATTTCAAACATCGAAACCAAAAAATACATTTTATCAATGAACAAAAAAATTTTGGATCAGTAAAAATTGACACATATTTATCCAAAAAAATTTGTTAAGTGTTTTTGAGTGGATTGATGGCAATAAATATATCGGAGTCTATATAGGAATTCATAGAAAATCCAAAAAGAAGAAAGTTGCACAAAAAGGTTTAGAATTTTAATCAATTAGTTTCAATGATTTTGATTTTTTACTCGCTTTTCTATAGAGAAAACGTGGATCTAGAGAAAAAAGAAAACCTTATTTATATTATTGCTTATATTATTGTAAGAAACAGGCTGATGGGGAAAATAATACTCCCCACCTTGGAAATGAGAAAATATACTAAAAAGACAATTACGTATCTTATGTTTTTTTGTCAAAAAAAAAAGGATTCTTTTTTTTTTTTTGAATTCAGTACGGTAAAGAGAAAAATCCTTATTCTAATTCTAAGAGCGAAACAAATTCCATTTCCTATTGATTAACTCAACAGGGAATGGAAAGCGGGAATTTTATTTTCGAAACGAAATGAGTCAATTTTTGAGTCAAGCCGATTCAGATTATTGTAACATGTTATGTTTTATTACTTATTTTATTTGTTTGTTGCACAAAAAAACTTTTGGAATTCCCGGTAGAAATAGATTTCCCTAAGGAAAACGCTTTTAACGCTGCCCAATACCCCTTCCTTTTCCAAAAATTTTTACGAATACGCTTTTTTGATGCAGAAGTACGTTTTTTTGGAACTGCCATTTAAATCAAAATTAAGAGATTACTCATTGGTATAGCTGGATGTGAAAGACATCTATTGTTCAAAATAAATTTGCGCTTTGCCAATTCATTATGTATTTCTTTTCTAGATAATATTTTTGATTCTAAAAATCAAAAAGAATACATAAGATGCGTGAAAGATATGGGAAAATCGCATAAACTATTTTTATTACTAAAAATAAAAGAATATTCTTTTATTTTTTAGTAACTTGTCAAATTCGCGAAAAATATGCCTAATTTAACTTGAATTTGAAAGTTCGAAGGAGACTAGTAATTAATCTTCTTTTTTCATATGATTTGACCAATTGTAACTTCTTGATTTGAATATTTGAAGTATTTAGCAGAAACTTCTAAAGAATAAGTATAAAAAGAGATAAAAATTCAAAAATTCTATTTCTATTTAAGTTATTAAGTTAGTGCATATCTTTATTTTTTTATTGACTCCTTTCAAAAAGAGGTAAGATCCGGTGAATCGGAAACAATTAATATTAATTAAGAATTCAAAAACTTTTTTTATGGAACAGACATATCAATATGCGTGGATCATACCTTTCCTTCCACTTCCAGTTCCTATGTTAATAGGAGTGGGACTTCTTCTTTTTCCGACAGCAACAAAAAATCTCCGTCGTATGTGGTCTTTTTCGAGTATTTTATTGTTAAGTATAGTCATGATTTTTTCAACTAATCTGTCTATTCAGCAAATAAAAAGCAGTTCTATCTATCAATATGTATGGTCTTGGACCCTCGATAATGATTTTTCTTTAGAATTCGGCTACTTGATCGATCCACTTACTTCTATTATGTCAATGTTAATCACTACTGTTGGAATTATGGTTCTAATTTATAGTGATAATTATATGGCTCACGATCAAGGATACTTGAGATTTTTTGCTTATATGAGTTTTTTCAGTACTTCGATGTTGGGATTAGTTACTAGTTCGAAT